TTAAAAAAAAGCTAAATTAAGCTTTTGGGCTCATACCCCAAATAAAAAAGAAAATTCTTTTTTTTAAAAAAAAAAAAGTGCCGGATTAAGGGATTATTCTGATAGGAAAAATTAAGTAATAAAATTTATTACCTTTATTATTTTTAAATTATATTTTAAAGAATTTATATCTACATCTAAAAAAATCAAAAATTATTGGGCTCTTCCCCTAAAATATATATATATATATATATATATATATATATATATATATATATATATATATATATTAAATTTTTATCTCATATAATTCTTCAAAAATTTTTTTTTTATTTATTTTAATTTTTAGAACTTTTATAGTAATTTCTTCAAATTCTTGATTAGGGTGTTGAATCGGATTAGAAATAAATTTATTAAGATTTATCCCTCTTATTTCCAATTCTAATAATTTATTTTCTACTGAAGCATCATTAAAATATTTTCTTGTACAATCTATTGCCTCAATTAACTTTTTATTTTTTATTTTAATAATTATAATTTTTAAAAATCTTTTAATAAATTCTTTTTTAATGGTATTAATTAACTTTACAATATTAATAAAAATAGGATCTGTACCATTCCACTTTTGATTCCCTAATATAGTTGAAGGGTTATCATGATTTAATAATTTCATTTTAATAACATGACAAAAAATTTCTCCTATAATTTTAATATCTTATTATTTTAATATAAAATTAATAATTTTTATAATTCTAATAAATACAATTATTGGAGCTTTAGGAGGGATTAAACAAACCTCTTTACGTAAATTAATAGCTTTTTCCTCAATTAATAACTTAGGATGAATACTTGTAGCTTTAATAATTAGAGAAAATTTATGGTTATTTTATTTATTTATTTATAGATTTATAATAAGAATTATATGTTTTTTATTCAATATAATAAATGTATTTTTTATTAATCAACTTTTTATCATTAATATAAATACTATTATTAAAATTAATTTACTAATTAATTTTTTATCTTTAGGAGGTTTACCTCCTTTTTTAGGGTTTTTCCCAAAATGAATTATTATCAATTCATTAATAAATAATAACCTAATTTTTCTAATTTTTATTATAATTATGATAAGACTAATTATTCTTTTTTTTTATATTCGTATTATTTATTCTTCAATTATATTTAATTATTTCAAAATAAAATGATTTAACTTTAATTTTAATGGTAATAAAATACTATTAATTAATATTTTTTCATTTTTATCCATTTTTATAATAATTATTTGTTCTTTTTTTTTTTATTAAGATTTTAAGTTAAACACAAACTAATAATTTTCAAAATTATTTATAAAAATTTTTTTTTAAGTCTTAGTAATATTTTTACTCCTTAAAATTTGCAATTTTATATCATTTTTGAATATAAGACTTAATTTAATAAAAAGGACTTATGGTCGTCCTATAAATAAATTTACAATTTATCGCTTTTATCAGCCATTTTATTCTATTCTAGCGAAAATGAATTTATTCTACAAATCATAAAGACATTGGAACACTTTACTTTATTTTTGGAATTTGAGCAGGAATAATTGGCTCATCCTTAAGATTAATAATTCGTGCAGAATTAGGAACCCCTGGTTCACTAATTAACAATGATCAAATTTTTAACACCATTATTACAGCTCACGCTTTTATTATAATTTTCTTTATAGTTATACCAATTATAATCGGGGGATTCGGTAATTGATTAGTACCTTTAATATTAGGAGCCCCCGATATAGCTTTCCCACGTATAAATAATATAAGATTTTGATTATTGCCCCCCTCACTTATCTTATTAATTTCAAGAAGAATTATTGAAAATGGAGCTGGCACAGGATGAACTGTCTATCCTCCTCTTTCTGGAAATATCGCCCATAGAGGAAGATCTGTAGATTTAACTATTTTTTCCTTACATTTGGCAGGAATCTCTTCAATTTTAGGAGCTATTAATTTTATTACAACTATTATTAACATACGATTAAATAATCTATCATTTGATCAAATACCATTATTTGTTTGAGCTGTAGGAATTACTGCTTTCCTTCTTCTTCTATCTCTTCCAGTTTTAGCAGGAGCTATTACTATATTACTCACAGATCGAAATTTAAATACTTCTTTTTTTGATCCTGCCGGAGGAGGAGACCCAATCCTCTACCAACATCTATTCTGATTTTTTGGACACCCCGAAGTTTATATTTTAATTCTACCAGGATTCGGTATAATTTCTCATATTATTTCTCAAGAAAGAGGAAAAAAAGAAACATTTGGATGCTTAGGAATAATTTACGCTATATTAGCAATTGGCCTTTTAGGATTTATTGTATGAGCCCATCATATATTTACTGTAGGAATAGATATTGACACACGAGCATATTTTACATCAGCTACTATAATTATTGCGGTTCCAACAGGAATTAAAATTTTTAGATGATTAGCAACTCTTCATGGAACACAAATTAACTATTCACCATCTATAATATGAAGACTAGGATTTGTATTCTTGTTTACTGTCGGAGGATTAACCGGAGTAATTCTATCAAACTCATCTATTGATATTTCTCTTCATGATACTTATTATGTAGTAGCTCATTTTCATTATGTATTATCTATAGGAGCAGTATTTGCCATTATAGGAGGATTTATTCATTGGTATCCTCTATTTACTGGACTTAATATAAATTCATTTATATTAAAAATTCAATTTTTTTCTATATTTATCGGTGTTAATTTAACATTTTTCCCACAACACTTTCTAGGATTAGCAGGGATACCTCGCCGATACTCAGATTATCCTGATTCTTACCTTTCGTGAAATATTTTATCCTCTTTAGGAAGATATATCTCTATGTTATCAATATTATTTATATTAATTATTATTTGAGAATCAATAATTTCTCAACGAATTTCACTATTTACTTTAAATATAGCCTCTTCTATTGAATGATACCAAAAATTACCCCCAGCTGAACATTCATATAATGAACTTCCTATTCTAAACAATTTCTAATATGACAGATTATATGTAATGGATTTAAACCCCATTTATAAAGGATTTCCTTTTATTAGAAATAGCTACATGATCTAATTTAAATTTACAAAATAGAGCTTCTCCTTTAATAGAACAAATTATCTTTTTCCATGATCATACATTAATTATTTTAATTATAATTACTATTTTAGTTAGATATTTAATATTAAATCTTTTTTTTAATAAATTTATTAATCGATTTTTATTAGAAAATCAAATAATTGAAATTATTTGAACAATTCTACCAGCAATTATTTTAATTTTTATTGCATTCCCATCTTTACGTCTTCTTTATTTACTTGATGAATTAAATAACCCCCTTATTACTTTAAAAAGTATTGGCCATCAATGATATTGAAGTTATGAATATTCAGATTTCAATAATATTGAATTTGATTCATATATGATTCAAAATAATGATTTAAATAAATATAATTTTCGACTTTTAGATGTTGATAATCGAATTATTTTACCGATAAATAATCAAATTCGAATTATAGTTACCGCTACCGATGTAATTCATTCATGAACTATCCCATCCCTTGGAGTAAAAATTGATGCAAACCCAGGACGAATTAATCAAACTAACTTATTTATTAATCGACCTGGATTATTTTATGGTCAATGCTCAGAAATTTGTGGCATTAATCATAGTTTTATACCTATTGTAATCGAAAGAATTTCAATTAAAAATTTTATTAATTGAATTAATAATTATTCTTCATTAGATGACTGAAAGCAAGTACTGGTCTCTTAAACCATTTTATAGTAAATTAGCAATTACTTCTAATGATTGATTAATCATTTTTATTTAAAGAATTAGTTAAATTTATAACATAAATATGTCAAATTTAAATTATTACATTAGTAATATTCTTTTATTCCTCAAATAATACCTATTAATTGATTAATTTCTTTTTTTTTTTTTTTATTCATTTATTTAATTTTTAATATTATAAATTATTATATTTTTGAAAAAAAAATTAATAATAAAAATAATTTAAATATCAAATTTAAAAATTTTAATTGAAAATGATAAGTAATTTATTTTCAATTTTTGATCCTTCAACTAACTTATTTAATATTTCTTTTAATTGAATTAGAACAATTTTAGGAATTATATTTATTCCATATTCATTTTGATTAATCCCAAATCGACATTTTTATTTATGAAATTTTATTCTATTAAAACTTCATAATGAATTTAAAACTTTACTAAAAAATAATTACTTTCAAGGTTCCACTTTTATTTTTATTTCAATATTTTCATTTATTTTATTTAATAATTTTTTAGGTCTTTTCCCTTATATTTTTACTAGAACTAGTCATTTAACTTTATCATTATCTATTTCATTACCTTTATGATTAAGATTTATAATTTATGGATGAATTAATAATTCTCAACACATATTTATCCATATAATTCCTCAAGGGACTCCTTCAATCTTAATACCATTTATAGTATTAATTGAAACAATTAGTAATATTATTCGTCCCGGAACTTTAGCTGTTCGTTTAACTGCTAATATAATTGCAGGACATCTCTTAATAACTTTATTAAGAGGAACAGGTCCTAGTATACCTAATTATTTTATCATTATTTTAGTAATTATTCAAATCATATTATTAATTTTAGAATCAGCAGTAGCAGTTATTCAATCTTATGTTATTGCAATTTTAAGAACATTATATTCTAGAGAAGTAAACTAATTATATATATATATATATATATATATATATATATATATATATATATATATATATTAATGAAAATAAATTATAATCACCCATTTCATTTAGTAGATTATAGCCCATGACCTTTTACAGGAGCAATCGGAACTATAACTTTAATAACAGGTATAATTAAATGATTTTACAATTTTAATATTTATCTTATAATTTTAGGTTACTCTATTATTATTTTAACTATATACCAATGATGACGAGATGTATGTCGAGAAGGAACATTCCAAGGTAAACATACTATTTTAGTTGTTAAAGGATTAAAATGAGGAATAATTCTATTTATTGTATCTGAAATCTTTTTTTTTATTTCATTTTTTTGAGCATTTTTCCACAGAAGATTATCACCAAATATTGAAATTGGTGCTATATGACCCCCAACAAGAATTATCCCATTTAACCCCTTCCAAATTCCTCTTCTTAATACAATTATTTTAATTAGCTCAGGAATTTCTATTACATGAGCCCATCATGCTTTAATTAATTACAACTATTCCCAAACCACGCAAGGATTAATAATTACTATTATTTTAGGAATTTATTTTACAATTCTTCAAGCATTTGAATATTTAGAAGCTCCATTTTCAATTGCTGACAGAATTTACGGTTCAACCTTCTTTATAGCAACTGGATTTCATGGATTACATGTTATTATTGGAACTTTATTCCTTATTTTTTGTTTTATTCGACATTTAAATAATCATTTTTCTAATAAACATCATTTTGGATTTGAAGCCGCATCATGATACTGACATTTTGTAGATGTTGTATGATTATTTTTATATATTTCAATTTATTGATGAGGAAATTAACTTATTTTAACTAAATTTATATAATATATAAAGTATATTTGACTTCCAATCAAAAAGATTAATTTCAATTTTTAATATAAATAATAATTATTATATTTTATATATTTTTATTAACTTTTTTTATTTCAAATATTTTAATAATCATCTCATCAGTACTTTCAAAAAAATCTTTCTTTGATCGAGAAAAATCATCTCCATTTGAATGTGGGTTTGATCCATTATCTTTAACCCGAATCCCTTTTTCATTACATTTTTTTTTAATTACAGTAATTTTTTTAATTTTTGATGTAGAAATTGCCCTTTTATTCCCAATTATTCCATTATTTTTAACAGTAAATTTTATCATTTGAACAAAAATATCAATTTTATTTTTAATTATTTTAATTCTAGGGTTATATCATGAATGAAATCAAAATATACTTAATTGAACTAACTGAGGTTATATTTTAAAATAAAAAAATTAACTAGCAATTAAAAAATAATGAATTTTCATTTATCCTCAAAATAAATAAGAAGCAAAATATGCATTTAATTTCGACTTAAAAGTTAGAGTAAATATACTCCTTATTTGTTAATTGAAACCAAAAAGAGGTATATCACTGTTAATGATATCATTGAATTTTTATTCCATTTAGAAATATTTATAAAATGAACTTCTAACTCATTGAATAGTGATTAATAATCATTAATATTTCTATTTATATAGTTTATAAAAACATTACATTTTCATTGTAAAAATAAAATAAATTAATTTTTATAAATATTTCTTATATTTAAAAATATTTATATTTCCTTAATATCTTCAATATTATGCTCTAATTATAAGCTATTTAAATTATTATTATTTTTAAATTAATTAAAAATAAAAAAATATTATTATTAAAATTACAATTCATATGAAAAATCTAAATAAATAAATTTTTAAACTATTTATTTGATAAAAATTATAAAAATTTGAGTAATTTCCTAATAATTGAACTAAACCTTGCCCCATATAAATTTCTCTTCACCCCATATCAATATTTTTAACTAATTTATTACTAAAATTTAAAAAAAAATAATTTAAACCATAAGTTGATAAATTAGGCATAAATCATATTAAACATAAAAAATTTCTTAAATTATAAACTATTATAAACTTATTTAAAGAATAAATTCTCATATTCCTAACTAAATAACCTAAAACTAACCCCAACAATGTTATATAAATAATTATTATTTTTATATTAAAAGAAAGATAAATTATATAAGGGTAAGAAAAATTTAACCAACTTAATGCCCTTCCTCTAAAAATACTTATTATTAATAATAAAAATATACCATTTAATATAGTATAATCTTCCTCATATAAATTATAAGCTCTTATTAAATTGTAATCATTTAATATTAAATATATAATTAAACGTATAGTATAAAATATAGTTAATCCTATAGAAATATAATAAATATAATAAATTAATAAATTTAATCTTCTTAAACTTAATATTTCTAAAATTAAATCCTTAGAATAAAATCCTGCTAAAAATGGAATCCCACATAAAGCTATATTAGAAATATTTAAACATAAAGAAGTTAAAGGAATATAAAATCTCAACCCCCCTATTAAACGAATATCTTGAGTGTCATTTATTATATGAATTACAACACCAGCACATATAAATAACAATGCCTTAAATATAGCATGGGTTAATAAATGAAAAAATGCTAATTCTGGTAAACCTATTCTTAAAATTCTTATTATTAACCCTAATTGTCTTAAAGTTGATAGGGCAATAATTTTTTTCAGATCAAATTCATAATTAGCACTAACTCCAGATATAAATATAGTTAAAACAGATAATAATAATAAAAATTTAAAAATAAATATATCCTTTATTAACATATTAAAACGAATTAATAGATAAACTCCAGCCGTTACTAAAGTTGATGAATGAACTAAGGCTGAAACAGGAGTTGGAGCAGCTATAGCAGCTGGTAATCAAGATCTAAAAGGAATCTGGGCTCTCTTAGTTATAGCAGCAAAAACAATCATTGTTCTAATTATTTGTATTTCAAAATCATTTTTCATAAACTCTAAATAAAAAATATAATTTCAACTCCCATAATTCATTATTCAAGAAATTACTAATAAAATAAAAACATCCCCAATTCGATTTGATAAAACAGTTAACATCCCCGCATTATAAGATTTTAAATTTTGATAATAAATTACCAACAAATATGAAACTAAACCTAACCCATCTCACCCTAATAAAATTCTAATAATATTAGGGCTAATAATTAATAAAAATATAGATATTACAAATAATAAAACTAAAATAATAAAACGATTTAAATTTAATTCAGAACTCATATAACTTTTTCTGTAAAAAATAACCACAGAAGAAATTAAAAAAACAAACCCCATAAACAATAAAGATACTCAATCTAATAAAACTGATATACAAATTCTTATTGAATTAAAAGAAATAATTTCCCATTCTAAAAAAATTACTAAATTATTTATAATTATAATTAAATATATTATTATACTAATTAAACTTATTAAAAATAAAAAAAAAAAAGAAACAAAACAAATTGAATATTTTATATTATTTATAATTTAAAATGATTTTCTCATATTTTTGATACCACAAATCAATATTTTTATTAAATTATTTAAATTCTAAAACCAAATCATTGAATAATCAATTTTTAAAATTAATAAATTTAAAGGAATTCAATGTAATATTAATAATAAATATTCACGAGAAACTCCTATATAATAACTATAAATACCTGAATAAACTTCCCCATGTTGAGTATAAGAATATAAATATAATCTATAACCAGCACTAAAAAAAGAAATTAATATTAATAAAATCATAGATAATCAAGATCATCTTACTAATCTATTAATTAAACTAATTTCCCCTACTAAATTTAATCTAGGAGGACAGGCTATATTTGAAGAAACTAATAAAAATCACCACAATCTTATTGAAGGTATAAAATTTATTATACCCTTATTAATATATAAACTTCGTCTATGAACTCGTTCATATATAATATTACCTAAACAAAATATTCCTGATGAACATAACCCATGACCAATTATTAAAACATAAGAACCAATAAATCCTCAATAATTTATAATTATAATCCCTCTAATTACTAAACTTATATGAGCGACAGAAGAATAAGCAATTAAAGATTTAATATCAACTTGACAAAAACATTTTAAACTAATATAAAACCCACCTAATAAACTAATTACAATTATAATATAATTTAACTTTAAATTAATTTTTTGTAAAAAAATTATTAAACGTAATAAACCATACCCCCCTAATTTTAATATAATACCTGCTAAAATTATTGATCCTGAAACAGATGCCTCGACATGAGCCTTAGGTAATCATAAATGAACAAAATATATAGGCATCTTAACTAAAAAAGCTATAATTATAGAAAAATATAAAATATAACTATTTCTATTAAAAAACTTTAAAAAATAAATTATTATTCTTATTACTTCATTAAAAGTATAAAAAATTCCCATTAATAAAGGCAAAGATATAAATAAGGTGTAAAATAATAAATATATACCCGCTATAATTCGTTCTGGTTGATACCCTCAACCAATAATCAAAAATAATGTAGGGATCAAGCTAGCTTCAAAAAATAAATAAAATAAAAATATATTTATCATACTAAAAATTAAATATAATATTAATAATAAAAAAATAATATTAAATAAAAAAAAATTAATATGAAAATTAATTTTTAATAAATTTTCTCTTGATATAATTATTAAAATACAAATTAATATCCTCAATAAAATAAAACCATAAGATATAATATCAAATGATATAAAATATCTTAAATTACAAAACAAATTTATTTTTAAAGTTATATTTATTATTATAAATATTATAATAAATAATATTATTTGAATTAACCAAAATATTTTTTTTAAAAAACATAAAGGAATTATAAATAATAATATTAATAAAAATTTTATCATTAATTTTTTATATTCTCTCATATATATATATATATATATATATATAAACTTAAACTATTTATAATAAATTAAATCTCTGAAAATAATCATTTCCATGACTTCGAATCATAGAAATTAAAATAGATAGCCCTAAAGCCCCCTCACAAACAGAAAATACTAAAAATACTATTAATATATATAAATTATAATCAATAAAATTTAATATTAAAACAAAAAAAAAAAAAATTCTTAAAAAAAAAAACTCTAAACTTAATAAAATAATTAATAAATGCTTTTGTTTAAAAACAAAAATAAAATTACCAACAAAATACTTAAATAAAAATTTTAATAATATATAGATTATCATTTAAGTTTTTATAGTTTAAAAAAAAAACATTGATCTTGTAAATCAAAATTAAATTTTTAATTTTAAAAACTTCAAAAAAAAAGATATATCTCTCTTTATCAATAATCTCCAAAATTATTATTTTTATTAAACTATTTTTTGAAATCAAAACTATTATTATATTTTTATCAATAATTTTATCTATTTTTATAATATTCCTAAATAGGCCCCTACCTATAGGATTAATAATTTTATTGCAAACTTGTATCACTTGTTTAATTTCAGGGATAATTATAAAAACTTATTGATTTTCTTATATTTTATTTTTAATCTTTTTAGGGGGATTATTAGTATTATTTATTTATGTATCAAGAATTTCTCCAAATGAACTTTTTAATTTAAATTTTTATTTTTTAAAATTATTTTATATACTATGTACCTTAATATTTATAATATTTAGTTATTATTTTATTAACAATTTAATATTTATAAATTTATCATTTAATTCAGACATAGAAAATATTTTATTTTTAAAAAATATCATCCAAAATAATAGAATTAATAAATTTAATTTAAATAAATTATATAATACCCATACATTTATTATTATATTTATAATAATAATTTATTTACTAATTACCTTAATTATTGTAGTAAAGATTATTAATATTTTTTACGGACCTTTACGATCAAATTTTTAAATGAAAAATTTAAAAAAATTTAATTTAATACGAAAAACACATCCTATTTTTAAAATTTTAAATAACTCTTTCATTGACATACCCCTTCCCTCTAGAATTTCTTACTGATGAAACTTTGGATCTCTTTTAGGAATATGCTTAATCATTCAAATTATTACAGGATTATTTTTAACGATATATTATACTGCTAATATTGAAATAGCATTCTATAGAGTAAATTATATCTGTCGAAATGTTAATTACGGATGATTAATTCGAACCTTACATATAAATGGAGCATCCTTTTTCTTTATTTGTATTTATCTTCATATTGGACGAGGAATTTATTATGAATCTTTTAATTTAAAACACACTTGATTTGTAGGGGTATTAATTTTATTTTTATTAATAGCAACTGCATTTATAGGTTACGTTCTACCATGGGGACAAATGTCATTTTGAGGAGCAACAGTTATCACCAATTTACTTTCTGCAATTCCTTACATTGGTAATATATTAGTAAATTGAATTTGAGGAGGATTTGCTATTGATAATGCTACCCTTACTCGATTCTATACATTTCATTTTTTACTACCTTTTATTATTGCTTTAATAACTATCATTCATCTTTTATTCCTTCATCAAACAGGATCTAATAATCCTTTAGGGCTAAATAGAAATTATGATAAAATTCCTTTTCATCCTTTTTTCTCTTTTAAAGACTTATTAGGAATAATATTTTTATTATTTATTCTTACTATATTAACATTATCAAACCCTAATTTACTGGGTGACCCAGATAACTTCATCCCTGCCAATCCATTAGTAACTCCTCCCCACATTCAACCTGAATGATACTTCTTATTTGCTTATGCAATTTTACGATCAATCCCTAATAAATTAGGAGGAGTAATTGCTTTAATTTTATCAATTGCTATTTTAATAATTTTACCTTTAACTTTTAATAAAAAAATTCAAGGAATACAATTCTACCCTATTAATCAATTAATATTTTGATCTTTATTAATAACTATTATTCTTCTAACATGAATTGGAGCTCAACCTGTTGAAGAACCTTTTATTATTACCAGACAAATTTTAACTACATTTTACTTCATATATTATATAATGAATCCTTTAATAAATTTATATTGAGATTACTTAATTTTTAACTAAATTAATGAGCTTGTAAAGCATTTGTTTTGAAAACTTAAGAAAGAATAAATATATTTCTATTAATTTATTAACAGTTAAATAAGTTAATCCTATTCCTAATAAATTTTTAAAACGTCATTTGTCAAATTTATATTTTTAATTAAATTTAACTTTATTAAATTAAAAAAATTTTTAAACCTATAAAAAAAATTAATATATTTAAAGAAATAGGTAAATATCTTTTTCAAGCCAGATATATTAATTTATCATAACGATAACGAGGCAATGTTCCACGAACTCAAATAAAAAAAAATGAAATAAATAACAATTTTATATAAAAAAAAAATGATAAACTATAACCACCTATATAAATAATTACAAATAATAAACTCATAAATAAAATTATTCTATATTCAGCCAAAAAAATTAATGCAAAGCCCCCTCTTCTATACTCAACATTAAATCCTGATACTAATTCTCTTTCACCCTCAGCAAAATCAAAAGGAGTACGATTAGTCTCAGCTAATCTAGACCTAAATCAACATAACCTTAAAGGATACATTAAAAATAAAAATCAAACTCTTAACTGATATATTTCAAAATAAAATATATTAAAATTTATAATTATAATAACTCTAGATAATAAAATAATAGATAATCTTACTTCATAAGAAATAGTTTGGGCTAAAGCCCGTAAAGCCCCTAATAAAGAATAATTAGAATTAGAAGACCATCCTGCAACTAAGACTATATAAACTCCTAATCTTAAACATCTCAAAATAAATAAAATACCTAAATTAAAACTAATTAAATTAAAATAATAAGGAATAACAACTCAAATTAAAATTGATAATATAAATGATATAATAGGGGATATATAATAAACAATATAATTTGAATAATTAGGATAAATTATTTCTTTAGTAAATAATTTAATAGCGTCAGAAAAAGATTGTAAAATACCCCCTATGCCTAATTTATTAGGCCCTTTACGAATTTGAATATACCCTAGAACCTTACGCTCTAACAAAACTAAAAAAGCTACTCCAATTAATAACCCCACAATCAAAAATAAAATTCCAATAAAAATTATTATTAAATCATTTATTATAATTACTATTTATATAAACTTAATTTATATATTTATGAAATCTAAAATCATTACATTTTTCTGCCAAAATAGTTTTATAAATCTAATTCATAATTTTATAAATTATATTAATAATATTCTCATTAAATAAATTTAATTTAAATATTTATTCCTTTCGTACTAAAATAATTTATTTTTTAAAAGATAGAAACCAACCTGGCTCACGCCGGTTTGAACTCAGATCATGTAAGATTTTAATGATCGAACAGATCAAAATTTTAAACTTCTACATTTAAATTTTATCTTAATCCAACATCGAGGTCGCAAACTTTTTTTCTTATATGAACTAAAAAAAAAAATTACGCTGTTATCCCTAAGGTAATTTAATCTTATAATCAATAAAAATGGATCAAATAATCATTTATCTATGTAATTTATAAAAAAAAGTTTATTAAATTTTTCTATCACCCCAACAAAATTTTAATTAAAATTTCAATTTTTAATTTAAATAAACTTATAAATTCAAATTAAAATTAAACTCTATAGGGTCTTCTCGTCTTTTTAAACTATTTTAGCTTTTTAACTAAAAAATTAAATTCTATAATTTAAAATTAAGACAGTTTATATCTCATTAAATCTTTCATACAAGTCATCAATTAAATGACTAATGATTATGCTACCTTTGTACAGTCAAATTACTGCAGCCCTTTAATTTTTATCAGTGGGCAGATTAGACTTTATATTAATTTCAAAAAGACATGTTTTTGATAAACAAGTGAATATAAATTTTTGCCGAATTCCTTTTAATTACCTTAAATAAAAATAATTATTTTACAAAATTATATACTAATTTTATCATTATATCAAATTTTATAAAATTAAAAATTTTTTTTTTATAAAAATATAAAATCTTTTTAAATCTTATTTTAAATAAAATTATTTATAATAAATTAAAATTTTTTAACAATATAAATTATAAAAATCTTAATTATTTAATTAAATATTTATATAAATTTAAATTAAAGCTTATCCCTTAAAATATAAAATTATCATATTAAATAAATTAATTAATTAATTTATTTATAAAAATAATAAAAAATTAAATTTTTTTCTAAAAAAACTAGATATATTTAAAAACGATTAACATCTCATTTCAAATTAATTATTTTAAATATTTATGCTACAATAACTTTATTAATTAATTATCTCTTTTAAATTCGAGAATTTTTTTCTTAAAAATATTTTTTAATAAACTCTGATACACAAGATACATTAAATTAAAATTACTTACACTCAATTTTATATTTCATCTATTTCAAAATTCTTTCACAATACTAATTTACTATAAATTATTTAATTTTTTCAATAAAAATACTTTAACCCCCTTAAAATATTATTTATTTAAAAATTTTTTTATTATATTTAATTTATTAATTTTTCCCCTCAAATTAATTAAATTTTAATATCTTTTCAATGTAAATGAAATACTTTATACCAAGCTCTAATTTGTTCTTTCTAGAAACACTTTCCAGTACCTCTACTTTGTTACGACTTATTTCAACTTATTATTATATGAAAGCGACGGGCAATATGTACATATTTTAAATTTAAAATCATTTTAATAAATTAAATAAAATTACATTTAAATCCAATTTCAAATAATTATTTCAAATTATTATCCATAAAATAAATTTATTGTAATCCATTATATTCTTAATTATAATCTGCATCTTGATCTGATTTAATTTTTATTTTAAAAATTAAAATATTATTAATTTTTAAAAAATATTTTTTTAACAACGATATACAAAATTTTAAATTAAGTAAATTTATTCGTGGATTATCAATTATTAAACAGATTCCTCTAAATAAACTAAAATACCGCCAACTCATTTAATTTTCAATAAATAATTATTTACTAATTTAGTATATTTAACTTAAATTAAAATAATAGGGTATCTAATCCTAGTTTATTAATTAATTTTTTTAATTCATAAAAATTATATAATATTTTTATTAAATTAAAATTTCACTTAATAATTCAATTTTTATATTTTATTATTATTTATTAATTAATTACTAAAAAAATTTAATTTAATCTTTGTTTAACCGCAACTGCTGGCACAAAATTTGTCATTAATTTTAAATTACTAAATCTTAATTTCTTAAATATTTAATATTAATTACTACATTTTTTAAAAATTTTTTAAATTAATTAATTTTTTTACAAAAATTCATATATAAAATAATTTTAAAATAAATTTTTAAATAATAATTTTTGCAATTCATACAAAATTTATTAAATTTAGATTAATTTTTAACCCAAAAATCAATATATATTTAATTTTATTTTTATTAAATATATATATTTTTTTTTTTTTTTTTTTATATAAAATATTTAATATATTAAATATTTTTATTATATATATATATATAAAAAAAAATATTATTTTTATTAAAAAGTTTAAAAATTTCTTTTATTTTTTATAAAAATTAAAAAAAAAAAAAAACTTTAAAAAAAACAACTAAGGGCCCAGATTTTTTTTTCCCAAATTTTATTTCAAAATATTTTATTTTAAAT